GCGGATTAGTCCGAGTGGAGAGAAAAAAAAAAAGGATTGAACTGAAAATCTTTTCTGGAGATATCCATTTTCCTGGAGAGACAGATAAGATATCCCGACACAGTGGCATCTTGATACCCCCAGGAACAGGAAAAACAAATTCTAAGGAATCCAAAAAATTGAAAAATTGGATCTATGTCCAACGGATCACACCTACTAAGAAAAAGTATTTTGTTTTAGTTCGACCCGTAGTGACATATGAAGTATCGGACGGTATAAATTTAGCAACACTCTTCCCCCCGGATCTGTTACAAGAAAGGGATAATATGCAACTTCGAGTTGTCAATTATATTGTTTACAGAAATGGCAAACCAATTCGGGGAATTTCTGATACAAGTATTCAATTAGTTCGGACTTGTTTAATTTTGAATTGGGACCAAGACAAAAAAAGTTCTTCTATCGAAGAGGCTCATACTTCCTTTGTTGAAGTAAGTACAAATGGTCTGATTCGAGATTTCCTAAGAATTGACTTAGTGAAATTCCCTATTTCGTATCTCAGAAAAAGGAATGATCCCTCAGGCTCAGGATTGATCTCAGATTCAGATAATGTGTCAGATCACACCAATAACAATCCCTTTTATTCCAAGACAAAAATTCAACAATTACTTAGCCAAAATCAAGGAACTATTCGCACGTTGTTAAATAAAAATAAGGAATGCCCATCTTTGATAATTTTGTCATCATCTAATTGTTTCCGAATGGGTCCATTCAACGCTGGAAAATATCACAATGTGATAAAAGAATCAATTCAAAAAGATCCTATAATTAAAATTAGGAATTCGATTGGCCCTTTAGGAACAGTCCTTCAATTTGTGAATTTTTATTCATTTTACTATTTAATAACTCATAATCCTATTTTGGTAACGAAATATTTGCAACTTGAAAATTTAAAACCGACTTTTCAAGTAATTAACTATTATTTAATGGATGAAAATGGGAGAATTTTGAATCCCGATTCATGCAGTAACATCGTTTTGAATTCATTCAATTTGAATTGGTATTTTCTCCATCATAATTATTATCATAATTATTTTGAAGAAAGATCCACAATAATTAGTCTTGGACAGTTTATTTGTGAAAATGGATGTATATCCAAAAACGGACCCCATCTCAAATCGGGTCAAGTTTTGATTGTTCAAGTTGACTCTGTAGTAATAAGATCCGCCAAGCCTTATTTGGCCACTCCAGGAACAACTGTTCATGGTCATTATGGAGAAATCCTTTACGAGGGAGATACATTAGTTACATTTATATATGAAAAATCGAGATCCGGTGATATAACGCAGGGTCTTCCAAAAGTGGAACAAGTGTTAGAAGTGCGTTCAATTGATTCAATATCGATGAACCTAGAAAAAAGAATTGAGGGTTGGAACGAGCATATAAAAAAAATTCTTGGAATTCCTTTGGGATTCTTGATTGGGGCTGAGCTAACTATAGTGCAAAGTCGTATATCTTTGGTTAATAAGATCCAAAAGGTTTATCGATCCCAGGGGGTGCAAATCCATAATAGGCACATAGAAATTATTGTACGCCAAATAACATCAAAGGTGTTGGTTTCAGAGGATGGAATGTCTAATGTTTTTTTACCTGGAGAACTAATTGGATTGTTGCGAGCGGCGCGAACGGGGCGCGCTTTGGAAGAATCGATCTGTTACCGCGCCATCCTATTGGGAATAACAAGGGCATCTTTGAATACTCAAAGTTTCATATCTGAAGCGAGTTTTCAAGAAACTGCTCGAGTTTTAGCCAAAGCTGCTCTCCGGGGCCGTATCGATTGGTTGAAAGGCCTAAAAGAGAACGTTGTTATAGGGGGGATGATACCCGTTGGTACCGGATTCAAAGGATTAGTGCATCGTTCAAGGCAACATAAGAACATTCCTTTGAAAACCAAAAAGAAGAATTTTTTCGAGGGGGAAATCGGAGATATTTTGTTCCACCACAGAGAATTATTTGATTCTTCCATTTCAAAGAAGTTTCATGATACATCAGAACAATCATTTAGAGGATTTAATGATTCTTAAAAGTGGATTCATACTTTTTTTTTTATTTTAATTAAAAAAAAACTCTTTATTTAGGGTCATTTTTTGTGGTAATCGAAAAAAAGATAATAACGAATAGAGGGTAGGGGTTTGGATTGTGTATCGACATCCACACGGCCAATCTTCGGTAGAAGAAAAGGTTCCATCGGAACAATTATTTAGTTCAGGGCAACCTCGTCGCTTTTTTTTGAAAAAAAAAAAGCGAAAGTGGGGGGGAGAAATGACAAGAAGGTATTGGAATATCAATTTGGAAGAGATGATGGAAGCGGGAGTTCATTTTGGTCATGGTACTAGGAAATGGAATCCTAGGATGGCACCTTATATTTCTGCCAAGCGTAAAGGTATTCATATTCCAAATCTTACTAAAACTGCTCGTTTTTTATCAGAAGCTTGTGATTTAGTTTTTGATGCAGCAAGTAGGG